AATAAAATACTTGTAAAGGCCCACATACGACGAAGATCCTTTGTTGATGTCGGAAAAAGAAGAAGTCCCATTCCTATTAACATAGGAACTGGAAGTGGAAGGAAAGGTATGATCCATGCATATTGATAGGGCTGTTCCATAAAAAAAGTTTTTAAATTCGTGTAATTAATATTTATTGTATTGTTTCCAATTCACCGGATCTTGCTTTTTTCTTATTTTTTTTGGAGTTTATGTTAACTACTTCAAATATTCAAATCAAGAAGTTAGAATTGGTCAAATGAAAGAAAAAAAAATTTCTAATTATTCTCTTTCGAATTTCAAAATTGAATTAAAATTCGGCGTATTTTCCCGAGTTTGACAAGTTACTAGAAAAGATTTTAATAAAGTTTTTTTTATAAACAGAAAGTTGGGTTCTCATCTTAAACCTTTGTTGAGGTATTTTCATTTTATGTCATGTAATTTTGTATTCTTTCATTTTATTAAGTTCAAGCAATTCCATTTCTATGGCACAACAGATTTTGGAGATATAGATTTGAATCGAAAAGAATATGAACGAAAAACACAAAACTATTTTTTTAGTAATATTTTATACAATTTTTACATATCGTTCACCTAATACCGGTTCTTTTTTTTTTTTTTTAATATTATTTAAAAAGAAAATAAATCTATAATGAATTAGTAAAACGTATATTTATTTTGAACAATAGATGTCTTTCACATCCAGTTATAAATGAGAAATCTCTTAATTTTAATTTAAATGGCAGTTCCAAAAAAACGCACTTCTGTATCAAAAAAACGTATTCGAAAAAATTTTTGGAAAAGGAAGGGGTATTGTGCATCGTTAAAAGCGTTTTCCTTAGGGAAATCTCTTTCTACCGGGAATTCAAAAAGTTTTTTTGTGCGACAAACAAATAAAATAAATAGTAAAACGTTGAAATAATCTTAATCGTCCTGACTCGAAAAATTGATTGATTTTTTTTCCAAAAGAAAATTATTGATTTCCATTCCCTATCTGAGTTAATCAATATAAAATGGAATTCTCGCTGCTTTGAGAATCTAGAATATGTAAAAAATTCTTTTTTTTACCTTACCAAATTTGAAAAAAAGAATACTTTCTTTTTGTTAACAAAAAAACACAAGATACTCGATTTTTTTAGTATATCTTTTCATTTTCAAGATGGGGAGTATTATTTTCCCCATCAACCTATTTCTTCCAATAATATAAGTTTTTATTTTTTTCTATATATTTACTTTCTCTATATCTCACTTTCGCTAGAAGAGCGAATATCTTTCGTTACTACTCAAATTTTAAACCCTTTTGTGTAACTTTCTTACTCTTACTTTTCGATTTGCTCGAAATTTCTATATAGACCCCCCTATATCTCTTGTGATCAATCCATTCAAAACTACTTATTGAAATTATTCTGGATAAATATAAATAATGTGCCATGTGCCAATTGTGAATGATTCAAAATGGATTCTTTTTTTATTAATATTCATTCATAAACTGCATTTTTTGTTTTCGATTTTTGATATCAACTAAATTTTTAAATAGTTCATTAAAACAAAAATTGGGGTTCTCCCCCTTAATTGAATAGTAGGATTTTTGAATTTTGCAAGAATTCAAGTTGAAGAGAGTAGAAAATAAGATGCACGAAATCAAAATGAAGACTCTAAACTAAAATAATGAACCTTGAAATACCTATGTTGAAGAAATTTTTATTCACCAATTTAAATCTTTCCTAAAAAAAAATATTGCAACCAATCGAATTCTAAACCTAGACGATTGCTTATTCATAGGCTATTATGAGTTCAAGATAAGCCGCTATGGTGAAATTGGTAGACACGCTGCTCTTAGGAAGCAGTGCTAGAGCATCTCGGTTCGAGTCCGAGTGGCGGCATGTGATCTCCTAAAAAAAGTAAATAGATCCTATAATGAATCAAACTCTCCATATAGATTTTCTAATAAAAGGACTCCTAGAATCTTATGATATTTTCAACCTTAGAGCATATATTAACTCATATTTCTTTTTCGCTCGTTTCAATTGTACTTACAATTCATTTGATAACCTTTTTAGTCGATGAAATCGTAAAACTATATGATTCATCCGAAAAGGGCATGATAATGAATTTGTTCTCTATAACAGGATTATTAGTTACTCGTTGGATTTATTCGGAACATTTTCCACTAAGTGATTTATATGAATCATTAATCTTCCTTTCATGGAGTTTTTCCCTTATTCATATAGTTCCGTATTTCACAAAAAATAGAAATATTCTAAGCACAATAATTGGTCCAAGTGCTATTTTTACCCAAGGCTTTGCTACTTCAGGTCTTTTAACTGAAATGCACAAATCTACAATATTAGTACCAGCTCTTCAATCTGAGTGGTTAATAATGCACGTAAGTACGATGATATTAGGCTACGCTGCCCTTTTATGTGGATCATTATTATCAGTATCACTTATAGTCATTACAGTTAGAAAAAAGAAAAAGTTTTTTGCGACGAGTAATCGTTTTTTAAATTTCAATGGTTCCTTTTTCTTTGGTGACATCGAATACACGAACGAACGAAGTAATATTTTCAAAAACACTTCTCTTTTTAATTATTACAGGTCCCAATTGATTCAACAATTGGATTTTTGGAGTTATCGAGTTATTAGTCTAGGATTTATCTTTTTAACGATAGGAATTCTTTCGGGAGCAGTATGGGCTAACGAAGCATGGGGATCATATTGGAGTTGGGACCCAAAAGAAACTTGGGCTTTTATTACTTGGATCGTATTCGCGATTTATTTACATACTCGAACAAATATAAAATTGCAGGGTACCAATTCAGCAATTGTGGCGTCTATTGGATTTCTTATAATTTGGATATGCTATTTTGGGATAAATCTATTAGGAATAGGACTACATAGTTATGGTTCATTTACATGAACATAATAATTGAATTAAACACAATTTTAAGGGGTTATGATGAATAGGAATAGAAAAGTGTACAGCAAATATCAGATAAAAAAACTTTGTGTGAACAGGCGAGAATCCTATGAATCACTACACTATTAAATTCACAGGGCTCTCACCTGTTCAAATTGATTTTTTTTTACTTAACGTAAGAGAAAAAAAAACCTATTTTTGTCATTGTACAACGAACATAAAAGAATCTTATTTTTTTTTCTTTTTTACTCATTAAAACTATCCAGAAAAAGAATTAGATAGAATGACTTCAACCTTTTGAACTGATAGTGAAAGAACAAAATCAGGATACATACCAATAACTAGTACGGGTAAAAAAAAAGAGATCAAAAGAAATAACTCTCGCGGTCCAGAATCAAAAAAATAAGAGGGTGGTACATTAAATATCTTGTATCCATAGAACATCTGGCGTAACATAGATAATAAATAAATAGGAGTTAATATGATTCCAATTGCCATTATAAAAGTAATTAGTAATTTTGTCATTAAAAAATATTTTGGACTAGTAAGTAGTCCAAAAAATACTATTAATTCGGCAACAAAACCACTCATACCTGGTAATGCAAGGGAGGCCATTGAAAAGCTACTGAACATCGTGAATATTTTTGGCATTGGGATAGCTATTGCACCCATTTCGTCAAGATACACAAGACGTATTCTATCATAAGTAGTTCCGGCCAAGAAAAAGAGTGCAGCACCAATAAATCCATGAGAGATTATTTGTAAAAAGGCTCCGTTGAGCCCCATATCAGTGATAGAGCCTATTCCTATAATTATGAAACCCATATGTGATACAGAGGAATAAGCTATTCTTTTTTTTAAATTCCGTTGACCCGTAGATGTTGAAGCTCCATAGATTATTTGCATTGCACCTACTATCATCAACCAAGGAGAAAATATAGAATGAGCATGGGGAAATAATTCCATATTGATTCGAACTAATCCATACGCTCCCATTTTTAATAAGATTCCGGCTAGAAGCATACAAGTACTATAATGCGCTTCTCCATGGGTATCTGGTAACCATGTATGTAGGGGTATGATTGGTAATTTGACAGCAAAAGCAATAAAAAATCCAATATATAATAGTATTTCCAAGCCCACAGGATAGGGCTGATTAGCTAATATTTCACAATTTAGTGTTGGTTCATTAGAACCATATAAACCGATCCCCAGAACTCCCATTAAAAGAAAAACAGAACCACCCGCTGTGTACAAAATAAATTTTGTAGCTGAGTATAGACGTTTTTTTCCTCCCCACATGGATACAAGTAGATAAACGGGAATTAATTCTAACTCCCACATCAGGAAAAAAAGTAAAAGGTTTCGAGAAGAAAATAATCCTATTTGCCCACTGTACATTGCTAACATCAGAAAATGAAATAATCGAGAATCTCGAGTAACTGGCCAAGCCGCTAAAGTAGCTAAAGTCGTGATGAATCCCGTTAGTAAAATCGGTCCTATAGAAAGTCCATCTATTCCTAATCTCCAATGAAAATCAAAAAAATTGATCCATTTTAAATCCTCTACTAGTTGGATTAATGGATCATCCAATTGAAAATGATAACAGAATGCATAAGTTGTTAGAAGAAGTTCTAAAATAGAAATACATACAGTATACCAACGGATTACTCGATTTCCTATATGTGGAAGAAATAAAATTAATGAACCCGCAGATATTGGCAAAACTACAATTATTGTTAATAAAGGAAAATGATTCGTGGTAAAGACAAGATACATTTGGACGAGAAAAATCCGTGCTCAAAATAAACATATTTTGAGCACGGATTTTGTCGGTAAAAAAAGATGGATTCAAGGAGAGTTTTATGGAACGTATCAATAAGCTAGACCCATACTACGAGTTGTTTCTTGCGATAAATAAACTCGAACACTCAAGAAATCGGTCGGACAGGCAGACTCACATCGCTTACAACCAACACAGTCTTCGGTCCTTGGAGCAGAAGCGATTTGTTTAGCTTTACATCCGTCCCAGGGTATCATTTCTAATACATCAGTGGGGCAC